TCAACCTGAATATTTGTATTAAAATTCCAACCCAAATATTTTCTATCTGTATTTTTTTCCATATATATAATATCACTTTTTCCTAGATAATTCTTGATAGGAATATTTTTGAGTATGTTAAAAATTTTTTCTTTATTTCTGGTGGAATTTTCTTGCTTCTTATTTGTTTCTAATGAGGATCTATAAATATAGGACTTCTTCTTAGTTTCAGAATGAATATATTTATATGATAAACGATCATATCTATAGTTTTTTTGAAAATTCTCTTCTTTATTTGGTAATAAATATACTTTCGAATTTTGTTTTTTTTTGTAATCAAATAATTGGTCTTTTTCATAGGAATACCATTTCTTTAGATCCTTATTTTGAGACGTATGGCATTGATTTATTCCATTTCGCCATTTTTGTGGAACTAATCTAGACCATGTAATCTGAGATAAATCGTATTGATAATGACCTCTTAACCAGTTTTTCCATGGATTCATTCCATAATTTGGAAGTTTCTTATGTCTTACTTCAGAATCAAATATTCCTTGTCTTCCAAAAAAATCCTTTATTTCATTCTTAAGAAAAAAAGACGGTCCATTATGCTGAAGAATAGATCTTAACTTATTGAAGTTAATAACTTGGGTTTGTGATAATTTAAAAAATACATATTTTTGTGACAAGTAAGATAAATCAAAAAAAATATGTGACTTCCGCTTACTATTTCTAAGATTATCAAAAGCTTTTTTTATAGTCATAGGCGAAATCAAGTCAATTTTATTTTGTTTTGTTTTATTAATCCTTTCTTGATTTGTTTCATTATTGTCAATGTATTTCTCAAGAATTTTTTTTGTTGATTCCATAAAAAGTTGTAGAGCGATTCTGCGTATATTAATGATGCATAGAAAGATATCTATGTATATTTTTTCAATAAAAAATTTAACTACTAATTCAATATTTTTTCTTTTTAAGATTTTCCAAACTTTTGGGGGTGATTCTACATTATTCTTTTGATTTTTTTTTTTTTTTTTTTTTTCTATTTGATTTCTGATTGTGTTTCTTCTATCAATTCTATGTTTCATTTCTTCTTCGGCCTGTGAATAATTTGTCCAACCTGTAGATCGATTTTGACTAAGCGATTCATGAATTATCTGTTTGTTGATTATAGAATCCTTTTCTGTTTGAGTTTCATTTGATTCATATATTTCTCTCGGTATAAATAATGTAATTTTCTTTCCTGTTAAAAGTTCTTTTATTATTTGTTTTACAAATAAAAATGCTTTTGCTTCTTTCTTTGTTATTTTTTTTAAAACTCTTCGAACTTTAAAATTAAATTTTCTGATTTCAACTTTATAGTCTATATCTTTAAAAATGGGTTCAAAAAAGGAAGGTGTTTTTCGAGGAGGACCAAAAGGATATTCCGTTTCCATTCCCAAAACTGTTAAAAAACAAGAATCAAAATCATCTTGTTGCTTTCGATCTCTATCAGAGAGTCGTAGTTTAGATCTGTGCCAAGGTTTCAAATGAAAAGGATATAGGATTTTGATCTGAAAACCTTCTCTTAACCAATTTTTAGGAAATTCTGTTTTGGAGAATTGAAGACCATTATAGCTGCACTTTAGATAAATTTCTCTATTCCAATCTTGGAAATCCTCATACCATTCCGGAGATTGCCGTAATAAAATACGGCCAATATTCTTAGCTATTATCAATAAGGGTAATTTAATATATCTTCTAAAAATTGATTGAGCTAGTAACAGAACACTTCTTGATTTTTGTGCATATGGAATGTTCTCCCAGAATTCTATTGCGTCTTCCTGGTTGTTTTTTTTTATTTGGAATTGTTGATCTAAAATTTCGAATTCTGACTTTTTACCCAACCAATCTCTAATATTAAAAAAAAGTTTCATTAGGTCGGATATAGGAAAAGGAAAATCTTCCATTTTTTCCAAAAAAAGCGGGGAATGGGGATTTCCTTGAGACGGTCCCCAAATAACCATTTTACGCCTTTGAATACGCATAGAGCCTTTGATTACGGCTCGACGAAAATCTGGTTCTTCCAAATAACTTATAAAACCCGAATCTCTATTAAATTTTCTATAAAGATTATAATTCTTGAAATGAGACTTCTTAAAACTTCGTCTGGAACGAGTTAAAAAAGCTATACGTTTAAATCTTCTTGTTCGAAGCTGGTGATCTAGCCCTTGCATTATGCCTTGTTCTTTTCGTCGTTTTTTAAAATGTTGTTCCAACTCGTTGATTAATTTGTATGACCATCGCGGGAGTTTTTTACCTATTTCGCTTATTCCAATATATTTTTTTTCACGCTTAGGGTTAGTTAGAATTGCGTTCAATGAAAACTTTAACCTATTATTTGAATCAATTTTGGCTTGTTTTTTTTCTGATCTTTCGATTTTCTGTTCATTTTCTGGAGAATTAGGATAGGGAAGAAGGATATCATGAATTTTATTTAGTTCAGATGTTTCTGTGCAATTTTCTATCGAAGTTTCATTTA